CTTCCTCGAATTTTTCATTGAGGGGTAAGGGATTAAATCCTTTATAAGAAATAAAGTTTTTTGTCGGAATATGAGCCGAGGGATCCTTTAACTATTTGGGATTAATCGAACGAATCACACTTTTACCACTAAACTATACCCGCTATGATACCATTATTGTATATAAATATTCCTTTTGTCGAGTAAGAAAATAGGATATATAATCAAGATATGATAGAATCATAAAAGAATCCTGAAAATTCGAGCATTGACGTATCGACCTATTGTATTTCTTCAAGAATTCTAATAGGATTAGGAAGAGAGGACTCATGGATTCTATATCATTTGGGCCTATATCATAGGAATGAAGATAACCTGCTTCTAATTATTGTTGTTTCAATAAAATAATTTCTAAATTTAGAATTTAAATCTTTTCTAAATCAAATAAAATATAAATCAAAGAAGTCTTATTTATTTTGTATTTTATATATCAATCAATAGATAACATATTGATTAACATATTGATTGATATATTGATTAGTTGATTGTAATATTGATTTGAAAATATCTTTTTAGAGTCCGTACTTTATCTAAATATCTAAATCTAAATATCTAAATATTTAGATTTATCTAAATATTTACATTTAAATATCTACTAAATAAAATGGGAAGAACTTATAATGAAAGTTTCATATATTTCTTATTTCTCGTTTTTTATCATTTGATTATTAGAATTATGGTAACTAGAATAGAGAAATTCTATATTACAATTTAGTATATATTAATTACTATATACTAAACTAACACTTTTTTTTACTAAAGCTTTTTTTCATTTCTAATAGATTAGAATAAGATTCTAATAGAAAAAAAAGAAAAAAAAAAAGAATTATATATATCTTTTAAAATATATTCTCTATTTAATCTCTATTTAAAAATTAAAAATAGAGAATAGTAAAATAATACTAGTAAAATAATAGAACTTAAAAATAAATAAAGAATGAATGGAATAAAGAGATATAAAAAGAGATAAAAAAAACGAGGAAAATAAAAAATGGAACATACTAATTATCTTATTCTTTTTTCAATTGGGAGAGATGGCTGAGTGGATTAAAGCGTCGGATTGCTAATCCGTTGTACGAGTTATTCGTACCGAGGGTTCGAATCCCTCTCTTTCCGGTTCCGTTGATCACTCGGTATTTTTTTCTTTCAATTTTATCGAACCTTTTTACTTTAAATTTTTGATTTGTTTAATGGTTAATTTATTTAATGGTTAAAAGTGAAAGTTAAAAAAGGTAAAGTTAAAAATGTAGAATTAGGTAAAATGCTAATAACATTAAAAAAAATCAAACAAGGAAAATTCCTTATTTTTTATTCTTATTCTTCACGTCCAGGATTGCGCCCCGGATCATTAGATAAAAACCCGAATATGAAGAGAGAAACAAAGAATATCACTACTGTGTAAACAAAGAGTTTGAGAGTAAGCATTATACAATCTCCAAGATCTTTTTTGGTTTTGAAAAAAAGAAAATATATTCTCTATTTTTATACCATATATTCTATTTTGACACCAAGAAAGCAGGTGGTTTCTAAAAATAGAAAAGAATTTTTCGAAAATGAATTTCGAATAAGAGTCAAGTCTTTCATTGCCAAAAATCTTCTTTCATACCTAGAATTTATACTTAGAATTAGAAAGTACAGGGGACTCTAACTCTACTATTAATAATAGTAATAGGGTCCCTTTTAATTTAATGGAAAGGAAAAGATTTTAATTTAAGTGAAGAAACTGCTTGATCCAGATTTTTGCGTATATACAATAACTTCAGTACTTCAGTATTTGAATTGAGAGTTTATGCTATAACACTTATTTGATCTTATCAATTGCTAGAATTTTTTTTTATCGAAAATAAATCATGAATTACCCTAGTACAATATTAAAAATCTCATCGAAAACTTACAGCAGCTTGCCAAACAAAGGCTAATAGAAAAAAAAGCACAGGGATTACTGGCATAACATCTACGATTGGATTCAAAAAAGCATATGCTTCGGGCAATTTTGTGAAGAAAAAGCTGCTTGAATAAAAGGCAGAATTAAGACAGATACAAATCAAACTTAAAATATTAAGCATAACAAACATTTTGTTCTTGAAGATAATTGTATTCTGACTGAGTTATTATATGTTATTGCTATAACAATTGATAGAAAATAAGGTAGACCAAAAACCTTATTTGAAACTCACCCAATCAAAAATCCTCCCATTCTCAAACCAAAAAAGAATAGAAGAAATCATATTTTCATACAATATGTTAATTGAATTATATATTATGATCAATAAATTCAGTTTAATTCTATATATACACATATCAAAATGCGAACAACAAGATAATGCATTTCCTAACCTAGATATGTGATCGGGAATTGACGAAGGGCCAATACCAATATTATTGTTTTTAATAATGTTGAATAGAAATTGAAATGGGGCGTGGCCAAGCGGTAAGGCAACGGGTTTTGGTCCCGCTATTCGGAGGTTCGAATCCTTCCGTCCCAGAGTATACCTATTCTATATTCTACCATATCTATATCAAAATAAAGATTCCTTTTTTTTGAGCAATCTTCCTTTTTGAACAACCTTCTAGTATAATAAAGGGAATTATTCTTTCTTATTTTTAATGACTTTTCTCAGAATCATATCTTTTTCCGGGAATCATATCCAATTTGATCATTTCAGTAAAGATGGAATTCGAAATCAATTTAATAATTGAGATGTGGGTTGATTCATACATCCTATTCACTTTACTTTGAATTCCTTTAAGGAAAGAAAGATTTCAGAAAGATACTCAAGTCAAGTCAAAAAAACTACTGATAAAATGAGAAAATGCTTATATATTCTTATCATTCTCTTTCATTGACATCCTTTTTTCCTTTTTTGTAATCTAAAAAAGATTCTTATCCCTTTTACTTAATGGTAAATATTGGTAATTATTTACCATAGAATATTCATAATCATAATTCATTCTAGTCACAATTGTTTAGTCTATCTGATAGGTGATAGACAAGGGTACCTCCTAGTATTTTGATTTTGTTGATTTTATCAATGAGTATGAAAAAAATAACAACTGAAATCTTCCCTTCTACCAGTCTTTTTATCCACCACTCCACTGAAAAAAAGGGGGGTTCTTTTTCAATATATCTATTTGTTTAAAATCGTTCATGGTTTAATTTTCATATGTGGATTTACCTCTCTTATAATGATAAAAAAAACGTTACCATAAACTGTTATTCAAATAATTATATCCAGTTGAATAATTTGAACATTTCAAAATAACTTATTTCTTCGCCTTATTGCTAATATTCAAATTGTAAATCAAATAGTAATATTACTATAATTAGTATATTCAATATTAATTAATTTAGTATATTAATTAATTTAGTATATTAATTAATATAGACCGCCAATATATACCCGTGAACCAATGACTATTCATGATTCCATAATAGAATTGAATCAATTACATACCCATTCAAAACTCAAGAAATGTTATGGTAAAACTTCGTTTGAAACGATGTGGTAGAAAGCAACGTGCGACTTGAAGGACATGATCGGCTGTGGATTCTTACATCCACTATATCCTATAGTATATAGGAATGAAGTTGCTCCCGGCTCGACATCATTTGTTCTGTTCTACACTAGAACCTTCATTTTTTGTTGGTTTGTAATGTTAATAGTACATGATGGAGCTCGAGTAGAAAGTAGTGATTTCTTTTTCGGGGGCAAGAATCTAAGGTTAGTACTAATCAATAAGTTGGAACAACTTCGTAAGTATATTTCCAATTTTAAAATGGAAAGGATCCCATTCGAGCAAGTTTCAAATCCAAGAATAAAGCTTGTTCGAATTGGCAAAATTCTTTTGATCAAGTGTATCGCGCAAGAATCAAACTAATAGTTGATTCTTTAGATAGAAAGAAATCACAAAGGGGGCATGTTGCTGCCATTTTGAAAGGAGTAAAGATCACCGAAGTAATGTCTAAACCCAACGATTCAAGGCAAAGAGAAAAGATCCTGGAACAAGGAAAAAACATTTTCGATTGTCTCAATAATAAAAATTCGATCAAAATAAAATGAAGAATCAAAATAGATTCTCAAAAGACAAACAAAAAGCAAACAAAACAAAAAGGAAAGGGGATTCGAGATCACTCAAGAAATAAAATGTCTAATGTCTAAGCCTTTGATCTATTTCAAAGCTATACAACTTGAGTTAGGGGAGTATGAATGATTTTCTTTTTTTTCTTTTTTGTTTTCAAACAAAAAAGAAAAAAAAAGACGAAGAAGAAAAAGGGGTTTTAATCCCGGCCTAATTGATTTATTTTGGATCTTTTTGACATTCTAATTCTATACATAGACAGATTTTTGAATCATTTTTCTCGAGCCGTACGAGGAGAAAACTTCTTATACGTTTCTAGGGGGGGGGCCTTTTTTATCTACTTCTATCCCAATGAGCCATTTACCGAATCGTTGCAATTGATGTTCGATCCCGAAGAGAAGGAAGAGATCTTCGGAAAGTGGGTTTTTATGACCCGATAAAAAATCAAACCTATTTAAATATTCCTGCTATTCTCTACTTCCTTGAAAAGGGTGCTCAACCCACAGGAACCGTTCATGATATTATAAAGAAGGCAGGGATTTTTACGGAATTTCGCCTTAATCAAACGCAACTTACTTAATGAAATACACTACAAAGGAGGGTGTGGATAACTCGTATATATATAGCTTTGTATAGTCTTTTCCTTATTAGCCCTCCTTCTTTTGCTTTATTCATACTATAGTCATATCTCTCTATAGTCATATTTCTTTTTCTAAGATAGAATGGCGTATTTTATAAATGACAAAAATCGGTTTTTTTTTTCATTTTCAAAAATGGAATTCAATTGAAATTGGATTAATTGTTTTCTTGATTGTGTTTTTTCTCAACCCCTTCACATTCATATTGACAACAGTGTAGTAAATAAATATAATCCGATCTGG